TACAGAGCAATGCACAAAAAGAATTTAATTCTGTGAACCAAAAACTTAACATTGCTATCACAAGAGTTGAAAAACCGTATGGACAACCTAATATTCTTGCAGAATTTATAGCCGAACAATTAAAGAATAGAGTTTCGTTTCGAAAGGCAATGAAAAAAGCTATTGAATTAACTGAAAAAGCAGATACAAAGGGAATTCAAGTACAAATTGCAGGGCGTATCGACGGAAAGGAAATAGCACGTGTCGAATGGATCAGAGAAGGTAGGGTTCCCCTACAAACCATTCGAGCCAAAATTGATTATTGTTCCTATACAGTTCGAACTATCTATGGGGCATTAGGAATCAAAATTTGGATATTTGCAGACGAGGAATAATGGGCCTTTCGTTGTCTTTCTGTTCCATCCATCCGGCAATTGAATAAAAAATCACAAACTCGTTCATTTTTTTCCGTTCAATCAAAAAAATGAGAATTTTTTCGAATTCTTAATTCTATAGGGTTGAATAACAATTCGATTGACTCCATCTCCATATAATTGCTATGCTTAGTGTGTGACTCGTTGGTTTTTTATTTAGAGTTAGGTTAGGATTAAAAAACAAAGGGCCATCCCCTAGTATGAACTAATAACTATATAACTAATAACCAGCTCATTGCTTCGTATTATCTGGATCCAAGGAACCAGTCGCTATATGATGTATTGATCATATTGTTGTAGCAACTGAAGCATTTTTTTTTACATAAAAGAAAAATCAATCTATAAGGTTGTGAAGCAAAAACAAAGGGATATGGATAAATGGAGGGGTGAGAGAAAGAAAGAAAAAGAATAGCAATGATATATGATTCCAATATGTATGGTCTATGAACTATCTTATAAAAGGCAATGTAATAAAGCATTAATGTATTCGTCCATAATTAATAATTAGATTCGATGAATATGAATACAATTTATACGAAAAATAAAAAAGAATAAAGAGCGCCGAGTCAATAAAGACTGAGAAGATTGATTCAGGAACAAATTTTATTAGGAGCTCCATTGCAGAGTTCGGGCCTAGTCATTAATCGAGAAGCGATGGGAACGACAGAACCTGTGACTGAGGAAGATTCCCTTGAAAACGAATCCTAATGATTCATTGGGTGGGATGGCGGAACGAGCCAAGAACCAATTCATTTATTCTGATAGGTCATGGAACGCCCCTACGAATGAAAGGGATGTTGAAAGAGCAAATATTCGCCCGCGAAAGCCTTACTGGATTGCTAAGTTTTGGGCAATTCAATAAAAATAAATAAAATAAAGGTAAAAATAAATGAAGATTCATTAATTATAAAATGGAATTTATCATTTTATTTTATTCCTACGTGTACGTGACAGTGACAGATTATATCTCAAAAAATTCCATGATTCATTATTCATTCAATTCAAAATATATACAATATTATTTAATCGTTTCATTCGCGAGGAGCTGGATGAGAAGAAACTCTCATGTCCAGTTCTGCAGTAGAGATGGCATTGAGAAACAACCATCAACTATAACCCCAAAAGAACCAGATTTCGTAAACAACATAGAGGAAGAATGAAGGGAATATCTTATCGAGGCAATCGAATTTGTTTCGGCGGATACGCCCTTCAGGCACTTGAACCCGCTTGGATCACATCTAGACAAATAGAAGCGGGGCGACGAGCCATGGCACGATATGCGCGTCGTGGTGGAAAAATATGGGTACGTATATTTCCAGACAAACCTGTTACAGTAAGGCCTACCGAAACACGTATGGGTTCGGGGAAAGGATCTCCCGAATATTGGGTATCCGTCGTTAAACCGGGTCGAATACTTTATGAAATGGGTGGAGTATCAGAAATTGTAGCCAGAGAAGCTATTTCTATAGCTGCGTCCAAAATGCCTATACGAACTCAATTCGTTATTGCGGGATAGGGATATGGAACGAAAGGAAAGGGGCCTTGTGATGAAAAAACCGCAGTTTTTTTATTTCTGGACAAACAATCTTTCTTCTTTTTTTCTTCGCCCTTTAGTTAGTTAGCATTGAAAGAAAAAAGAGAAAAATAATAAGAATGATATGATTCAACCTCAGACCTATTTAAATGTAGCGGACAACAGCGGGGCTAGAGAATTAATGTGTATTCGAATCATAGGAGCTAGTAATCGCCGATATGCTCATATTGGTGACGTTATTGTTGCTGTAATCAAAGAAGCAGTTCCCAATATGCCTCTACAAAGATCAGAAGTGATCAGAGCTGTAATTGTACGTACATGTAAAGAACTCAAACGTGACAATGGTATGATAATACAATATGATGACAATGCAGCAGTTGTCATTGATCAAGAAGGAAATCCCAAAGGAACTCGAGTTTTTGGTGCGATCGCTCGGGAATTGAGACAGTTGAATTTTACTAAAATAGTCTCATTAGCTCCTGAGGTATTATAAATAGATTCTAAATAAATACTAATAGATGAAAACATAATAAAACATAAAAAAAGGGAGGTTCATAGTAAGATATCTGAACTGAATTAGATTCCATTAATTAGTAGAATGCATTAGTAGATTGTTTCTCACGCATATACCTTTAATAATTCATGAAAAAAAAAAGAGTAGAGCATGCTGATTATATAAAAACCCGGAGGCACCAATAATTATAGTTCATCATGGGTAGGGACACTATTGCCGAAATAATAACTTCTATACGAAATGCTGACATGGATAAAAAAGGAACGGTTCGAATAGCATCTACAAATATCACTGAAAACATTGTTAAAATACTTCTACGCGAAGGCTTTATCGAAAATGTGAGAAAACATCGAGTAAGCAAGAAATATTTCTTGGTTTCAACTCTGCGACATAGAAGGAATAGAAAAGGGCCATATAGAACTGTTTTAAAACGTATCAGCCGACCCGGCCTACGAATCTATTCCAACCATCAACGAATTCCTAGGATTTTAGGAGGAATGGGTATTGTAATTCTTTCGACTTCTCGAGGTATAATGACAGACCGAGAGGCTCGACTAGAAGGAATCGGGGGAGAAATTTTGTTATATATATGGTGATCTTTATGATCTACGAATTGCATCCGTAGGAAAACTTCCTATTTTTTTTTTGAAAAAAGAGGAAGGGTTGTCTAATATCACTCCTACTCCATGAGTTGATAATTAAAGGGGTTACCTGGAATGAAAGAACAAAAATGGATTCATGAAGGTTTAATTACTGAATCACTTTCCAATGGTATGTTTCGGGTTCGTAGTGACTTTTCAACATTCCTCTCGTTCGGATACAATCGGAGGTTCCAAATTTCAAGAGACTTATTTTCTTTTCTTCGAAGGAGTAGATTCAAAATTTAAATAAAATTAAGGAGAAACAAATATGAAAATTAGGGCGTCCGTTCGTAAAATTTGTGAAAAATGTCGACTGATCCGCAGGCGGGGACGAATTATAGTAATTTGTTTCAACCCGAGGCATAAACAGAGACAGGGATAAATTTTTTATTAAAAGAGACTCTCCAAAGGACTCAATACACAAACAAATAAAGGACCCATTTTGACATGAAAATAAAATATACGTATATTTCTGACTCATATTTAGGAGATGATAAAATATGACAAAAACCATAACAAGAATTGGCTCACGTAAGAGTGGGCGCATTAGTTCACGTAAGACTGGACGTCGAATACCAAAAGGGGTTATTCATGTTCAAGCAAGTTTCAACAATACCATTGTAACAATCACAGATATACGGGGTCGGGTTGTTTCTTGGGCCTCCGCCGGTACTTGCGGCTTCAAGGGCACAAGAAGAGGGACGCCGTTTGCTGCCCAAACCGCAGCCGCAAACGCTATTCGTACAGTAGTAGATCAGGGTATGCAACGAGCAGAAGTTATGATAAAGGGTCCTGGTCTTGGAAGAGATGCAGCACTACGAGCCATTCGTAGAAGTGGTATACTATTAAGTTTTGTCAGAGACGTAACCCCTATGCCACATAATGGGTGTAGGCCTCCTAAAAAAAGGCGTATATAGAAATCAGAATTGAGAATTGAACGAATTTCAAGAGAAAGAAATGATTAAATGATCGGATCAAATAATATGACTATGTTTCGAGAAGAAGTAGCAGTATCTACTCGGACACTACAGTGGAAGTGTGTTGAATCAAGAGAAGACAGTAAGCGTTTTTATTATGGACGTTTTATTCTGTCTCCGCTTATGAAAGGTCAAGCTGATACAATAGGCATTGCGATGCGAAGGGCTTTGCTTGGAGAAATAGAAGGAACATGTATTACACGCGCTAAATCTGAAAAGATACCACATGAATATTCTACCCTAGAAGGTATTGAAGAATCCGTACATGAAATTTTAATGAATTTGAAAGAAATTGTATTGAAAAGTAATCTGTATGGAACTCGCGACGCATCTATTTGCGTCAAGGGTCCTGGATATGTAACTGCTCAAGACATCATCTCACCACCTTCTGTGGAAATCGTTGATACTACACAGCATATAGCTAGCCTGACGGAACCAATTGATTTTTGTATTGGATTACAAATCGAGAGTAATCGAGGATATCGTATGAAAACACCAAATAACGCTGAAGAAGGAAGTTATCCAATAAATGCTGTATTCATGCCTGTTCGAAATGCAAATCATAGTATTCATTCTTATAGTAATGGGAATGAAAAACAAGAGATACTTTTTCTCGAAATATGGACGAATGGAAGTTTAACTCCTAAAGAAGCACTTTACGAAGCCTCCCGTAATTTGATTGATTTATTTATTCCGTTTCTACATGCAGAAGAACAAGATAAAAATGTAGAGGACAATCAAAATAGGGTTACTTTACCCTTTTTCACTTTTCATGATGGATTGGATAAACTAAGAAAAAAAAAAGAAATCGAATTGAAATGTTTTTTTATTGACCAATTAGAATTGCCTTCGAGGACCTATAATTGCCTCAAAAGGTCCAATATACATACATTATTAGACCTTTTGAATAAGAGTCAAGAA